GGACCCCAGAAAGTAACTTGAGCAAGAGTGACAAAAAAATATGAAATTGGAAAGAAAAGACAGAAGAGACAAAATGAAGAAATGCAAAATGAGAAGAATCGGAGTTTATTTGTACTGTGTCTGAAATACATCCTTTCTATTCCTATCCTTCCACTCTTTGATTGAATCCTTTTAGCTCATTTTTTTTTGAGCTATTATATTTGAGATATATACGAAAATCTAACATACTTTTGGAATAAGAAAAATAGGAACAGAGAGGAAAAAAATAAAAAAGAAAGTAAAGAATATCTATCCGATACATTATTCACGTGTCAGGAACCAGATTTGAACTGGTGACACGAGGATTTTCAGTCCTCTGCTCTACCAACTGAGCTATCCCGACCATTTCCCGTGCATCATCCTAGCAGAGTACTTATATCTATGTCAATGAAAAGAACTAAAAAAGAAAATATGAACAAATTGGACCTAGCCCCTGAATTTCTTAGATCTTCAAAAAGAAGACTTTCTTTGTAAATGTAAGGAAAAATATATGGACTATGAATGATTCAATAACGGAGATTCCTTGAACATATATGTTCATATCGTACTATACAAAACCAATGAGATTGGATTGGAAGAAGATACGAGGATTTCTATTCGAATCCATTTGTGAAAGAACAGAGTGAATGAAATGAAAAAGATATTGAATTTTGTTTGAACTGAGCCACTGATGAAAAAAAAAGAAAGAGGATGAGGATAAATAAAGAGCGAGGAAGTAAAATGGGCTTTTTATTGGGGATAGAGGGACTTGAACCCTCACGATTTTAAAATTCGACGGATTTTCCTCTTACTATAAATTTCATTGTTGTCGGTATTGACATGTAAAATGGGACTCTCTCTTTATTCTCGTCCGATTAATCTTCAAAAGATCTATCAAACTCTGGAATGAATCATTTGATCACTGAATATTCGAATTCGATTCTTTTTTCAACTTCCATTGGAATTGATTCACAATAACTTTTCCATTTTTAATAGATTTTTTGATCTCTATCATTTTAATTAATAGAGAATAGAAATAGAAGATTTCTATTTTCATATATAGAGATACAGAATAGGATTCAATATAAGATTTGGGTTGTGATTAATCATTTGCTATGTCAGTATGTATACGTACGTATTAGGTATATAAGGTTATCCTTTCTGTCATTTCGATAGAAAGGATTTTAGCTACTAACGTAACGTAGTAAATTTCATTCGTTAGAACAGCTTCCATTGAGTCTCTGCACCTATCCCTTTTTATTCTCATTTTTCATCTCTATTCTCATTTTTCATCTCTCAAAACAAAGATTTGGCTCAGGATTGCCCATTTTTAGTTCCAGGGTTTCTCTGAATTTGGAAGTTACCACTTAGCAGGTTTCCATACCAAGGCTCAATACAATCAAGTCCGTAGCGTCTACCAATTTCGCCATATCCCCTTTCCTTTGAGACAAGGATCCAGTTGGAATTCCATCCGCCTCTTTCATTGATCTTGGCACTATTGAATTCATTAGGTAATGATTCCTATATCGAAAAAGTGTATGCTGCTATTTTCTCTTTTTGCCCACCCTCTCTTCTATATTCTATCATTTCATCTCTATTGGATGAACCGTATTTGTTTCAATACGAAATGATTCTATCATTGATGTATCCGCAATTCAATATGGATAGATATATCCCACATATATATATGCCTTTCCTCCTCCTTCATTTTTACAGTGCAGTTTGGAATAGTGGAACGGTCGATATTCATTCTTTTTTTTTTCATTTCGAATTCGAATTTCATTGATATATTGATATTTTATTTCATATTCATATATATGAATATGGAATTGAATTTCTATTTCTATTTAGATATCTAATTTATTTATATCTAAATAGTTTTCTTTTCTATTTTCTAAATAGAATCAATAAATGAAATAAAAAAAGAAGAATAATCACTAGGTAATAGCTAAGATTCGATAGTTTCCTGTATTCCTATACACTATTGCTCTTATATCCGCCCGCTTAGCTCAGAGGTTAGAGCATCGCATTTGTAATGCGATGGTCATCGGTTCGATTCCGATAGCCGGCTCTTTTTCTTTATCAATTTTTTTATTTCCATGATTGAAAATATCTACTCTCGCTTTCTCTAAATGTCGGGTCACCGATCTATTATGTCATGGTAACTTGCAGCTATAGCTATGAAGAAAAAAGTTTACTAGAACAATTAGATCTCTACAGAAGAAATTGGAAAACGTAACCTTCGCTTGAATTTCCTATATATACAAAAAATACGAATATTGATAAAATTTATTTTATTCTGTTTTGTAGAACTTTAGTAAATTGAGTTTTGCTTTGCTAATCCTTTAGTTCAGTCTGAATTTCTATTTTTTTGTCAAATGAAAGTGAATCAAAAAGGAGCCTTTATATGTCTCGTTACCGAGGACCTCGTTTCAAAAAAATACGCCGGCTGGGGGCTTTACCGGGACTAACTAGTAAAAGA